CTTTTCATACTGGCGGAGTATTCACGGGTGGTACTGCCGAACATATACGAGCTCCTTCTAATGGAAGAATAAAATTTGATGAGGGTTTGGTTCATCCCACACGTACCCGTCATGGGCATCCTGCTTTTCTATGTTTTATAGACTTGTATGTAACTATTGAGAGTCGAGATATTAGACATAATGTAAATATTCCAACAAAAAGTTTGATTTTAGTTCAAAATGATCAATATGTAGAATCAGAACAAGTGATTGCCGAGATTCGTGCCGAAACGTCCGCCTTTCATTTTAAGGAGAGGGTTCAAAAACATATTTATTCTGAGTCAGAAGGAGAAATGCACTGGAGTACTGATGGCTATCATACGCCCGAATATCCATATAGTAATGTTCATCTATTACCAAAAACAAGTCATTTATGGATATTAGCAGGAGGTCTATGCAGATCCAATTCCAATATAGTGTCTTTTTCACTCCACAAGGATCAAGATCAAATGAATGCTAATTCTTTTTCTCTCAAAGATATCTTTGATCTCTCACTGACTAATGATCAAGTAAGACATAAATTGTTGGATACTTTTGGTAAAAAAGATAGGGAAAGTATTGACTATTCAAAACCTTATCGAATCATATCTAAGGGTCATTGGAATCTCATAGAACCTTCTACTTATATTCGTCAAGAGAATTCTTTGGCGAAAAAGCGAAGAAATAGATTTGTGATTCCCTTACAATATGATCAAGAACAAGAAAAGAAACTAATACCCTGTTTTGGTATTTCGATGAAAATACCTATAAATGGTATTTTACGTAGAAATAGTATTCTTGCTTATTTTGATGATCCGCGATACAGAAGAAGCAGTTCGGGAATTACTAAATATGGGATTGTCGAAGTAGATTCAATCGTAAAAAAAGAAAATTTGATTGAGTATCGAGGAGCAAAAGATTTTAGTCCGAAATACCAAACGCAAATGAAAGTAGATCAATTTTTTTTCATTCCCGAGGAAATACATATCTTACCCGGATCTTCGCCCATAATGGTCCGGAACAATAGTATCATTGGAGTAGATACACGACTTGTTTTAAATAGAAATACAAGAAGTCGAGTAGGTGGATTAGTTCGAGTGGAGAGAAAAAAGAAAAGTATAGAACTGAAAATATTTTCTGGAGATATTCATTTTTCTGGAGAGGTGGATAAAATATCTAGGCACAGTGGCATTTTGATATCACCAGGAATCGGAAAAAAAGATTCTAAAGGATCAAAAAAATTTAAAAATTGGATCTATGTCCAACGCATTACACCTACCAAAAAAAAGTCTTTTGTTTTGGTTCGGCCCGTAGTCACATATGAAATAGCTGATGGGATAAATTTAGCAACACTTTTCTCTCAGGATCTCTTGCAGGAAAAGAATAATGTCCAACTTCGAATTGTCAATTATATACTTTATGAAAATGGCAAGTCAATTCGAGGAATTTCTCACACAAGTATTCAATTAGTTCGGGCTTGCTTAGTATTGACTTGGGACCAAGAAAAAAAGAGTTCTATAGAAGAAAAGGTTCATGCTTCTTTTGTTGAAATAAGGACAAACGATCTGCTTTGTTATTTCATCCGAATTGAGTTAGTAAAGTCCATTCTTTCGTATACCGAAAAAAGGTATGATACGGCAGGTTCAGGATTAATTTCCAATAATGAATTAGATCGTATCCATAGAAAAAATCCTTTTTATTTCAAGGCGAAGATTCAATTATTTCCCCAACATCAGGGAACTCTCGGTACGTTGTTGAATCGAAATAAGGAATGCCAATCTTTCCTAATTTTATCATCATCCAATTGTTCTCGAATTGGCCCCTTCAATACTTCGAGATATAATAATGCGACAAAAGAATTGGATTCCATGACTCCAATTAGGTATTTGTTGGGTCCTTTAGGTACTATTGTGCCTAGAATAATAAATTCTCGTTCATCTTACTATTTAAGAACTTATAATCAAGTCTTTTTAAAGAAATCTTTTTTGCTTGAAAATTTTCAACATACTTTCCAAGTGCTTCAAGTACTTCCTTTTCAATACTGTTTCCTAGATGAAAATAGTAGGATTTATAATCCCGATCCTTGCAGTAACATCATTTGGAATTCATTCCATTTGAATTGGTGTTTTCTCCATCACGATTTTTGTGAAGAGGCATGGACAATAATTAGCCTTGGACAATTCCTTTGTGAAAATGTATATCTATTGAAATATGGATCACGCATAAAAAAATCTGGTCAAATTTTCATTGTTCATGTTGATTCTCTAGTTATAAGATCAGCTAAGCCCTATTTGGTCACTCCAGGAGCAACTGTCCATGGTCATTATGGGGAACCCTTTTATGAAGGAGATACATTAATTACATTTATATATGAAAAATCGAGATCTGGTGACATAACGCAAGGTCTTCCAAAAGTAGAACAAATCTTAGAAGTTCGTTCAATTGATTCAATATCGATGAACCTCGAAAGAAGAATTGAAGGTTGGGACGAACGTATCCGAAGGATTCTTGGGGTCCCCTGGGGATTCTTGATTGGAGCTGAACTAACCATAGCCCAAAGTCGTATCTCTTTGGTTAATAAGATACAAAAGGTTTATCGATCCCAGGGGGTACAGATCCATAATAGACATCTCGAGATTATTGTACGTCAAGTAACATCAAGAGTTTTGGTTTCAGAAGATGGAATGTCTAATGTTTTTTTACCTGGGGAATTTATTGGATTGTTGCGAGCAGAACGAGCAGGGCGCGTTTTGGACGAATCAATCTGTTATCGGGCAATCTTATTGGGAATAACGAAGTCATCTCTGAATACTCAAAGTTTCATATCCGAAGCAAGTTTTCAAGAAACTGCTCGAGTTTTAGCAAAAGCTGCTCTACGAGGTCGTATTGATTGGTTGAAAGGCCTGAAAGAGAACGTTGTTCTGGGGGGGATTATACCGGTTGGTACCGGATTCAACAAATTAGTACATCGTTCAAAGCAAGACAAAAACATTCATTTGAAAATCAAAAGGAAGAATCTATTTGAGTTGGAAATGAGCGATATTTTGCTACACCATAGAGAATTATTTTGTTCTTGTGCCCCAAAAACTTTCCATGAGACATCAAACCAATCTTTTACGTAATGTATCCTAACAAGAGGTTTATTCTTTTTACTTTCACTCTCTGGTCCGATTATGGATTTCATATAAAAAAGAAAGAATGAAATTCATGGTTTGGGTCGTAGATCAATGGTCAATCCTGGTAGAAGGTTCCGTCGGAACAATTTTTTATTTCATAAAATACTGAATCTCTTTGAAAAAAAAAAAAGAAAAAGAGAAAGTGTGGTAAAATGGGAAGACGATATTGGAACATCAATTTGGAAGAAATGATGGAAGCAGGAATTCATTTTGGTCATGTTACTAATAAATGGAATCCTAGAATGGCTCCTTACATCTCGGCAAAGCGTAAAGGTATTCATATTACAAATCTTACTATAACTGCTCGTTTTTTATCAGAAGCCTGCGATTTAGTTTTTGATGCAGCAAGTAGGGGAAAAAGATTCTTAATCGTTGGCACCAAAAAGAAAGCAGCAGATTTAGTAGCATCAGCAGCAATAAGGGCTCGATGTCATTATGTTAATAAAAAATGGCTTGGTGGTATGTTAACGAATTGGTCTACTACAGAAACAAGACTTCAGAAGTTCAGGGACTTAAGAGCAGAACAAAAGATGGGGAAACTCAATCGTCTACCTAAAGGAGATGCAGTAATGTTGAAGAGAAAGTTATCTACTTTGCAAGCATATCTTGGCGGGATCAAATATATGACGGGATTGCCCGATATTGTAATTATCGTGGATCAGCAAGAAGAATATACGGTTCTTCGAGAATGTGTCATTTTGGGTATTCCGACGATTTGTTTAATCGATACAAATTGTGATCCAGATCTTGCAGATATTTCTATTCCGGCTAACGATGATGCTATAGCTTCGATTCGATTGATTCTTACCAAATTAGTATCTGCAATTTGTGAGGGCCATTCTAGTTATATAAAAAATGGTTGATTATCTTATCATTACTCTTAAGAAAAAGATTAGTTTGTTTTTGGTGAACTCTGTTACTATTTTGGTTTGCATCTTTTGGAGTTTGAACTATGTTTTGACTATCAAATAATATTTAAAAGAAAAGATAAAAATAATTGGTATTTTTTTTTATGTGATTTCTCGGTATCCGAAATATACGATTCATAACTTAAATTCATGAATGAATATAGGTGAATTGAGAAAGAGATGGTTGAATAAAAATAATCACTTTTTTGAAGTTTGATTTCTTTTAGAGGACAATATGAATGTTATACCATGTTCCATTAAAACACTCAAAGGGTTATACGATATATCAGGTGTAGAAGTAGGCCAACATTTCTATTGGCAAATAGGAGGTTTACAAATTCATGCCCAAGTACTTATCACTTCTTGGGTTGTAATTGCTATCTTATTAGGTTCAGTCATCATAGCTGTTCGGAATCCACAAACCATTCCGACCAACGGTCAGAATTTCTTCGAATATGTCCTTGAATTTATTCAAGACTTGAGCAAAACTCAGATTGGAGAGGAATATGGTCCTTGGGTTCCTTTTATAGGAACGATGTTCCTATTTATTTTTGTTTCTAACTGGTCAGGTGCTCTTTTACCTTGGAAAATCATAAAATTACCTCATGGGGAGTTAGCTGCGCCCACGAATGATATAAATACTACTGTTGCTTTAGCTTTACCCACGTCAGTGGCATATTTCTATGCGGGTCTTAGGAAAAAAGGATTGGGATATTTCGGGAAATACATTCAACCAACTCCAATACTTTTACCAATTAATATTCTAGAAGATTTCACAAAACCTTTATCTCTTAGTTTTCGACTTTTTGGGAATATATTGGCTGATGAATTAGTGGTTGTTGTTCTTGTTTCTTTAGTGCCTTCAGTAGTTCCTATACCTGTCATGTTTCTTGGATTATTTACAAGTGGTATTCAAGCTCTTATTTTTGCAACTTTGGCTGCGGCTTATATAGGTGAATCCATGGAGGGTCATCATTGACTCACTTTCAAAATAGTCTTTTTTGAATTTTTGAAGCTTATCCCAATTTAAGCAATGCGGGGGTTCGGGGTTCAATATAATCCACTGGGTTGGAGATCATGTATATGTAATACCTATGAGTATCAATCCTTGTGTATGTTTTGAAGAATGGTTTCAGAATACAATTTAATAGAATAAAAAAGAAGAAAAAGTGGAGGTGATTTACGTTATGGAAGAAAAAATATTTACTAGTTAAATGGTAATTACTCCTATCTCTTTTTTTTCTAGCCCACTGCATTTAGATGGATTCCCATATAAGTACTTTTTCTATTTTGTCTTTGATTGTGAATTGAATGAAAGAGAAAAAATAGAATAATTTATAAACAAGGAAACGCAATGACTAAAACCGTATACATCTTTATTTACATAAGGTAGAAAGGAAAAACGGTCTATCGAAGTAGTTCTGACAATTCAGTAATATTCTGAATCCCATTTGGAACTTTTAGCTACTTCGACCCGATAGATTTTAGTGAAAAAGATCAAAAAATAAAAAAGAAGTGTAGTAAGGTAATATAAGAAAAGTAGAAGTAGAAAAAAATAGATTAAGTACTAATTCATTGGTTGGTTGTATCATTAACCATTTCTTTTTTTGGTGCGAGGAACTTACCATGAATCCACTTATTTCTGCTGCTTCCGTTATTGCTGCTGGATTGGCTGTAGGGCTTGCTTCTATCGGACCTGGGGTTGGTCAAGGTACTGCTGCGGGCCAAGCCGTAGAAGGTATTGCGAGACAACCAGAAGCAGAGGGTAAAATACGAGGTACTTTATTGCTTAGTCTGGCTTTTATGGAAGCTTTAACAATTTATGGACTGGTCGTGGCATTAGCTCTTTTATTTGCAAATCCTTTTGTTTAATGTTTAATTTCATCGTAGAATAAAAATGTAAAAAAAAAAAGAAGAATAAAAGCATAACCATAACTAAGAAATTTGAGAATTCTCAAATTTTATTAATAATAATAAGTGGAGTGATACAAAAAGAACTCTGTTCTTTTTTAGTCCTATCTATAAGGGGAGAGCATATGAAAAATATAACCAATTCTTTTGTTTCCATGGGGCACTGGCCATCCGCTGGGAGTTTCGAGTTTAATACCGATATTTTAGCAACAAATCCAATAAATCTAAGCGTAGTGCTGGGTGTATTGATTTTCTTTGGAAAGGGAGTGTGTGCGAGTTGTGTATTTCAAGAATAGGTTGGATTTAACCGGCTGCACTTTCTTTATATTTATGTATTCTTTTTTATATTTCTATAGTATAAATAGGAACAAAAGGTGCACAATCTCGACGAATTACTTCGGAATTGGATTTTATTCAGAAATCCTATGTAAGAACCATAGCATTTCGTGACTAATTGGTAAATGAACTTTGATTCTCTTCTCTATCAACCAATAATGTTGAGATCTTTTACATGGTTAAAGATAAATTGTTTGAAGTCTAGGCACAGCATAGCATGGTACTCTTTCTACCACTACGTTAGTACCAAAAGTACCAAAAAGGTTGAAAAATAAGAAAAAGAAAAAAGGAATAATTAGGAATTTATCCGATGTAGAACACTCATATGGATAAAATTCTTTGAACCATTAACTGGAAAGATGGGTTCCCCTTTTTTATCCACTGCCGAATCGACGACCTATGTATTGTATTTGTATAAAATATTTGTATAAAAAAGAGAATTTTTTGGATGAAAAAGATCGAAATCTCATTTTATTCTAATAATAATGAGAATGAAGTAATGAAGTTCATAATTCTATTCAATTCTCTTTCTATTCTATTAGGATTTTGATTTAATCTATCATAGCATATAAAGAAGAAAGAATAAAATTCTTTCTTCTTTAAAATCTTTTTATTTTTGGAAATAAGTTGTAAATAAAGAACAAATAAAGAAACAACTTTGCTGACAATTTTTTATTTTTTGTCTGGTCTGAAGAGTCCTACTAAGATTATGATGTTAGATCAGTTTCGATATCTTTGAATAAGAACAGAAAAGAGAGGATAGGCTCATTCCGTTCAAAGATATGGGAATGCCCATTAATCAAAGAAAAGATAAAAGAAACAATTGAGCGTGAGAGCCAAATGAATTGAAAGATTCATGTTTGGTTCGGGAAGAGATATGATAGTTGTGAAATGAATGGAAAGATAATCTACTTTCATTAAATGATTTATTAGATAAGCGAAAACAGAGGATCTTGAGTACTATTCGAAATTCAGAAGAATTACGTAGAGGAGCCATTGAACAGCTCGAAAGAGCTCGGGTTAGATTACGGAAAGTGGAAATTGAAGCAGATGAGTATCGAACAAATGGATACTATGAGATAGAACGAGAAAAAGGAAATTTGATTAATGCTACTTGCAAGAGTTTGGAACGATTAGAAAATTACAAAAAT